ATAAGATAAGCATTAACTAATTTTAAGAAGGGATGACTTTTAAAAATTCTCATTTTTTTTATAAAAAAAATTATTTATATTTATTTGATTTAATGATAAGAAAAATAAAACTTTGTTTATTTAAATCCTATTTTTGATTTTTGTTATTTTGTTTTTACTAACTAAATCTTTACACAAATAAATATTTATTTTAAATAGAAATATTAAAAACAAATAAAATCTATAATGTAATATATACCATAAATTAATAAGTAAAATAAGAAATAACTAAATATTTCTTATAAAAACTATGTAGAATATTTTAGATTGTTTCTACATATTAGAAATTTTTACTCTTTTTTTTTAAGTTGCTTAGTAAATCAAACTAATTTAAGTAATAAATTTATTATTTTACACTTCTTGTCTTTGAATTATAAAATACTAATATAATTATAGAGAATAATGATACTAATATAAATAAATCTAAACTATCTCCTAATGATAGATATAAAGATACATATACAACGAATCCAGTTAAGATATATAAAGCATAATTTGTAACAATTCCTGTATTTAACCCAGAAATAATTTTACTTAAATTTAATAAAGTTTTTTCTAATCCAAAAGGACCTAAAATTTCTATACTTCCTTTATCTAAAATTTTTGTTGTTTGACCTCCCATATTTAAAACTACATTAACAATATATTTATTATAAAAGAATTCTACTAAGAAACGTTGGTTAAAGAATCCATATATATTATAACCTAAACTTGATAATTTGAAACTATTAACTAGATTTGGTAAGAATTCAAAATAAACTATTGCTATAATTGTAAAGAATATTGTAAAGAAGAAAGGTAATAGTTTAAATAAAGTAGGTACAGCAAATTCTGTATCTATTAATATTTCATGGTTAGGGTGGATATATATACTATTATCTGTAAAGAACCCTGAACCTAAACCAATGAAAATATCTTTAGTTAAAAATCCAAAATAGATAGAGAAAATAGCTAAAACTATTAAAGGTAAAATTAAGAAAATATCTCCTTCATGGCTAACATTTTTATCTTTTGATGGATAATATTTAGCTGATCCATTAGGGTTAGCTAAGAAAGCTAAGTATAAAATTTTTACTGAATATAAAGTAGTAAATATTGCCCCTATTGTAGCAATAAAGTATACAGCGATACTGCTAAAATGATATTGACCATAAGCAGATTCTAATATAAAATCTTTACTATAGAATCCAGTCATGAAAGGGAAAGCTACTAAACTAAGACTAGCTATTAATATAACAGAATATGTTAAAGGTAAATATTCTTTTAACCCTCCATATTTTCTTAAATCTTGATTATCACCTACTCCGTGAATTACAGATCCGGCCCCTAAGAATAATAATCCTTTATAGAAAGCATGATTTACTAAATGAAATAATGCAATATTATAAGAAGATAAACCTATAGCTATAACCATCATACCTAATTGACTCATAGTAGAATAAGCTATAATTTTTTTTATGTCTTGTTGGAATAAACCTATAAGAGAACTGAAAACAGTAGTAATAGCTCCTAATCATAGACATATTAATAATATAGTTGAACTATATTCAATTAAAGGAGAAGAACGAATTAATAAGTAAACTCCGGCTGTAACCATAGTAGCTGCGTGAATTAAAGCAGATACAGGTGTAGGACCTTCCATAGCCATAGGTAATCAAATATGAAGACCTAATTGTGAACTTTTAGCCATAGCACCTATTAATAGACATATTCCTATAATAATAATAGTATTTTCATTAATATAAGGAGTCAATGAAAACACTAAAGTATAATCTAAATTACCTAAAGATCATAATATAGCAAACATACCTACAGTTAAAAGACAATCCCCTACTCTGTTAGTTAAAAAGGCAGACATAGAGCTTTGGTTAGCAGCAATTCTAGTAAATCAGAAACTAACTAAAAGATATGAACATACTCCAACACCTTCTCACCCTACAAACATTAATAAGTAATTATTAGCTGTTACAAGTATTATCATCATAAATGTAAATAAGCTTAAATAACTAAAAAATCTTTGATTATGAGGATCACTACTCATATAAGAGATAGAATATATATGAACTAAAGAACTAATAATTAAAACAGGTATTAACATAGATACTGTTAACTATCGAACTGGAAACTTCAAATTATATTAAAAGTTTCACTGTTTATTCATTTAAATAAATGTAAAAATACAGGACTATTATTAAAACCTACCTCGAAAAAAGCTATAATGGCCATTAAAGTTGTTATTATTATACTTGAACTAGTTAAAAAACGAGCTCCACTTATACCAACTTTTCTACCAAAAAATCCTGAAATTATTGAACCTAATAAAGGTAATACTATTATACTTAAATACATTATTTATATTCTATTGCTATACTTCCTCTTAATCTATAAAAGCTACTAAAATACCTAAACCTATTGCAGACTCTGCTCCAGCTATTATTATAATATATATAGCATAAGTTTGTCCTATTATATCATCTATATTTATAGAACTTATTAATATAAAAAATGTTATTGATACTAACATTATTTCTATAGAAATAAGCATTAATATAATATTTTTTCTATTAAATACAAACCCTAAAACTCCTATTAAAAAAAGTACTAATGTTAGACTCATATTATTATATTTATTTTTCATCAAATTATTCGGCAATAAGGTTGGATTTAATTCAACCTTATCTGTAAAAGTATTATATTTATATAATACAATAGTTACCAAGGTATATGAGACTTGAACTCATAACTTGACGGCCGTAATGTCATTCTTTACCATTAAGATAATACCCGTTAAACTATTTAATTAAATAGCTGTACTACTCTTTTAAGAGAATATACATTAAAAAGTTCTTCCACTAGATTTTTTTTAATTATAGAATCTATAATTTTAATTCTTTCTATAGAAAGTAATCTTAGGCTGATAATAATCATGATAAGAAACTTTCTAAACCTACACTTTCTATAACTATAGGCATAGAAGAATGTAAAATACCACAAATCTCTGAACATTGTCCATAGAATACCCCTTCTCTGTTAATAAAAGTAGAAACTTGGTTTAATCTACCTGGGTAAGCATCACATTTTATTCCTAAAGCTGGAGCGGCATAAGAATGTATAACGTCTCCAGATGTAATAACGAATCTAATATGTGTTTCTTCAGGTACAATAACTCTGTTATCAACTTCTAACATTCTTAATCCACCTTCTTCTAAATCAGATTCTGGTACGATATATGAATCAAATTCTATAAATTCATCATTTGAATCTATAAAGTCTGGATATTGGTAACTTCAATATCATTGATGACCTTCTACTGTAATAGTCATTGAAGGGTCATTAACTTCATCCATTAAATATAATAATTTAAAAGAAGGAAATGCTATTAATATTAAAATAATAGCGGGAGTTATTGTTCAAATTAATTCGATAAGAGTCCCGTGATTTAAATATTTATGAGCTATAGGAGATTTAGTTTCTACGTAATTTCTAACTATAGAAAATAAAATTCATCCTACTGCAAATAAAATCAATACTAAGTAATACATAATATTATCATGTAATTCTACTAATCCTTCCATTTGAGGAGTAGCACTGTCCTGGAAATAAATTCCTCAAGGACTAGGAGCGTCTAACTGTAAATTTTTTAAAATTAAATACATTAAATTTTTAGAAAATTAAGTACGTAATATTCCTATAAAAGGATTAAATTTCAAATTTATTAAGCAACGTATAAAGCAAGAATGCCATCATAAGTGCGAATAAACCTGTAGCCTCTGAGAAGGCAAAACCTAAAATTGCATAAGAAAATAATTGACCTCTTAAAGAAGGATTTCTTGCAACACCTAGAATTAAGGCACCAAATACTACCCCTATTCCTACTCCTGCTCCTATTAAACCTGTTGTAGCTAATCCTGTTCCTATAATTTTTGCTGCTTGTATCATAATTTTTATTATTAATAACCTATAAATATCACATTTAAGTTAAATTCACTTTAGCCTAGGCTTATATATGTGAACAATTATTACTTATATCTTTTTTAATTATTGTTACGCAGGAATACTCAGACTTGAACTAAGAATTTGAAGGTTGAAGCTTCTTGTTTTGCCAATTAAACTATATTCCCTATTGATAAGAAATAAGTGATTTGAACACTCGACCTTCCGTGTGTAAGACGGCTGCTCTACCACTGAGCTAATTTCTTTTAGAATTATAAATATTTTTTTTACGTTAATCTCTATAAAGAATTTCTATTAGATTTAATAGTTATTATTATGGCACCTACCATAGCTAATAATAAAATTAAACTAACTAATATTAATCACATATTATTAGTAGTATATAAATATTTCCTATACTAGAATATGACTTGTTTCTATTAAATTACCATCTCAGCTATTACTTGTAGCAAAATATAAATCATTATCAGTATTTAATAACTTACTATCATTAATAGTTTCTTGTTTATTTAAAGATATATAATATAATATATTGTTTATATAATTATTATTATTATTTAATATTGCTAAGTCGTAAGGTAATACTTGGAAAAGTGAATAATTAAAGAAAATTGTTATAAATAAAGCTAAAGGTATACTATTTTTAGTATTACTTTGTAATTCACTAATTCTTATATTAATTAACATTAATATAAATAAAAATAATATAGACACTGCTCCAATATAAACAATTAAATAAGAAACCCTATAAAATTTAAACCTAATAAAATTAAATATGAGGCTACACCTCCAAATAATCCTATTAAAAATAGTACAGAAACTATAGGATTTTTACTTATTATAATTAATACACCACATAATATAATAAATAAAGATACAATATCTAACATACCTGTTTTAAACCCACTAGTATACATTTCATCTATAATAAACAAATTTGTCATCTTAATTTTAAAATTACCCTAATAGGGAAGAGTTATTTTCTAATATAAAAATATTAAACTTAAAAGTAATATTTACATTAGAATACTAAAATTGTAACGGAAAGAAAGAGATTCGAACTCCCAGACTTAAAAAGCACTGTATAGCAAACAGCTTACCCTACCAATAGCGACCTTTCCGTAAGCGAACTAGATCGGCATCGAACCGACATCTATTTCCGTGACAAGGAAATCCTTTACCAATTAAGTTACTAATTCAATTTTTTACGATTAATCGGATTCGAACCGACATAGCTTGTTTGGAAGACAAGCGTCCTACCATTGAACGATAATCGCATTTATAATAAAGATTTTATTGTTTGTAAACCATGTCCATCATATTTCTAATAATTCTAGAAAAAAATTAATTTAATATAGTTTATAAACAAAATTTTTAGGACCTACCGGATTCGAACCGATATTTTAATGATTAAAAGTCATATGTATTAACCATTATACTAAAGTCCCTTATAGTTAATTTAAGATTAGAAATATATATTTATTTATTCTATATGATATTAATTATATTAAAAATAACAGTAAAGATTTACTGTTATATAAAAAGGTTGAATAAAACATCCGAAATATCTCCCAGGATACTACCTAATCATAAATAATTAAAGTAGTTATACTACGCGCATTAGTAGAAGTTTCTTCTGAAGAAGTACCAGATGAAATACCAGAACAAGGGCCTATACCACCTTGTCCGTTGTTATTATCATCATTATTATGATTTATTTTTACTCTTTTAGTTTGAGGTTGATGATCATCAACTCCTTCAAAATCTTCCCTTTTACGTTTAAGTTCTTCAGGGTTCATTTTTACTTTTTTAGCTTCAATTTCATCAAATTGTTCTTCAGAATCTTCTCTTTTACGTTTAAGTTCTTCAGGATTCATTGTAAATTCTAATAGTTCAAGTTTATTTTTTTCTATTAACTTATTTGCTTCTAGGTATTTAGCTTCTTCTCTATCTATTTCTTTCAAGGTTTCTAATTCTTCAAGATCAAATTCTTCTTCTATATAATGTCTTACTTGATATAAACCTTTTTTTACGGAAGAATTTCCGCTCCCTTCATCAAAAAAAGCAGGGTATCTCTCTTGTATTTTATCTATAGAAGCTTGTTCTCCATGTCTTAAAGCTCTAAGAAGATGAGTCTGATCATTAGCTAATCTTTCAGTAGCAAGTTTATCACCTGATCTTTCTTCAACCTCAAAATCACAAACCTCATTTATACCTTCAATTTCTGATTCATTTTCTGAAGTCTCATCCCCTCGGATCCACTACTTTGAACTTGTTCATCGCTATCTAGACCTGAGTCTACTTCAGGGTCAGTAGCTAAAGAATCATCATGAGAATCATGATCATCTTGTTCGAGTTCTGAATTAGAATTTTCAGAAGAATAATCATTTTCAGAATTATTTTTATCAGAATTACTATTTATTAGAATTAAAGAAGGTAAAGGTAAAATGTCAAATAAAAATAAAAAATTATTTTTTGTATATAATTTTACCTTATTAGAATATCTATAATATTTAAATATTAAATATTTAAAAAAATTCTTTACTAAACATTTAAATTCTAATACTCTTTTAATTAAGAACCTCAATAATATACTGAAACGTATAAAAATAATCAAACAACGTCTACAAAATGTCAGTATAAGATTCCAGATTCAAACCCTAAATGATGATGGTCAGTTAAATGGTAAGCGTAAATTCTTCATAAACCTACTGCTAAGAATATTGTTCCGATTATAACGTGTAATCCGTGGAAACCTGTAGCAAAATAGAAACATGTTCCAAATGCACCGTCACTAATAGTAAATGATGAAACATTATATTCAACTCCTTGGAAGAATGTAAATATTACAGCTAATCCTACTGTAAAAATAGATCCGTATAAAGATCCAGCTCTATCTCCTTTAATTAAAGCATGATGAGCGTAAGTAACTGTAGCTCCACTAGATAATAAGATAATAGTATTAAGTAAAGGTAATTCAAAAGGATTTATAGGTTCTATTCCCATAGGAGGTCATTGAGCACCTAATTCTACTGTAGGAGTTAAAGCACTATGGAAGAAAGCTCAGAAAATAGCTAAGAAGAATAAAGCTTCAGAAACTATAAAAAGAATAACACCTAAGTTAAGTCCTTTTTGTACAGCTAATGTATGGTTACCTAAAAATGTACCTTCAGATATTATATCTCTAAATCATAAAGACATAGAAGCTATAACTGTTATAAGTGCTATATAAAAGAATATATAAGCGTTATTAAACTATGTAAAGATAAAGCACTACTTAATGTTAAACTAAATAAGGCTATACTGTATATAAAGGTCAAGGAGACGGAGACACTAAATGAAAAGGATGGTCTTGAAATTGGCTTCTTACTAAATTAGTCACTATATTTAAATTTATTATAAACTTCCGTATTTATTATTTTAAATACGGTTAAGCCCTTAAGATGAATCGAACATCTATCATAATATTAACAGTATTATGCTCTACCGTTGAGCTATAAAGGCTTTTTAGGTGAAAAGAGATTCGAACTCTTATAAGCATAGTGCTATTGAATTTACAGTTCAACCCTTCTTGCCAATAAAGGGATTCTCCTTTGTATATTAATTTAAATGTCTATATATAAGGAAGAGATTCAAACTCTTAATTTAAAACTCTAGTTAATTAGGTTTTAAATCCATCAAACCTTTATTAAGATCAATAATACCTTGATAAATCCGTTTCTTTCAATAAATTTATCATTTTTTTAATGGTATCAGACATTTTTATATTTTTTTCCTAAAAACCCCGTGCAACTTCCACTACACGAACCGTATTTCGACTTAACACTAATCAGAGACACGTATGCGAAGAATTCGATTAGAATTTACTAATTTAAATATTAGAAGAGATTATAACAAAAGAGCAAACTTATTACGTGCGCTCCTTTCAGCATGCGACGAGTAATTAGTACCAATCCGAAGAAAATTCACCGTGACATGGTGATTCACGATTACTAGTAATTACTTATTCATATAGTCGAGTTTCAGACTACAATCCTTGTATAATTTATATCCTTTTTTTTGAGATTAGCTTAAATTCACATTTTTGCTTCTCTTTGTTAAGGAACATGTGGCACGTCTATAGCCCACAATATAAGGGCCATGATGACTTGTCTTATTCCTTTTTATCTTTTCATTCTTTAAAAAGAGTGCTGTATAAAATTACTAATAATAATTATTAGAATAATAAATAAAGCAAAGGATTCTGTTAATTCATGGAAAAACCATAATTTCACAACATTAACTGAAAACAGCCGTGCAACACCTGTATTACATTAAAATGTAATATGCAAATCGTGGTAAGGTTTTTCGTGGATCATCGAATTAAATAACATACTTCACTACTGGTGTCAGAAACGGTCTAGTGATTTCAGTTCCTGCGTTGCCACATTACTCTTGAGGTGAAATGCTTTTATTTTCATTGATAGACTAAATTCTCATCTAATCTACGGCATTCATCATTGTCTGCAAAGACTACTGGGGTGTCAAATCCTGTTTGCGATCTATGCCTTCGTCCTTCAACGTCAGTTTTTACATAAAAGACTGCCTACGCCGTTGCCAGTCCCTTTGGTATCACAGAATATAATCTCTCCACTCTAAGTACTGTCTTCTTACATAAAACTCTAGACAAATATTACCTATTAAAGGATAATCTGACCGTTTGAGTACCCTTTAAACCTATTTAAGATGAATAACGCTAGTCTCATACGTATTACCGCGACTGCTGGCACGTATTTTGTCAAGACCGTATATACATATCGTCATTATATCAATGTATTTAAAATTTTATTCGATTAATCAATTAAATTTTACTTATATTTCTATTTTCAAACTTCCCATTCTTTCAAGTTGCCAGTTCGGCCGTTAGGCCATTGACCAAGATTCCCCACTGCTGTACGTTATATTGCATTAGGCTTTTTTCAGACCCAATGTGACCGATCAACTTTTCAGTTACGGTTACGAAAATGCTAAGCTAGTTAAGTCATCACCTTAACTACTACCTATTTCGAAGATATCCGTGTTCCTCTTAAAGCAGTTGCCCTTTTATCTTTATAAGGAATTTATCCTCACTTTAAGGTTGGTCGAGATATCATATACTCACCTGTTCACCACTTATTAATAAAATTATTCATTAAATTAATCGTACGATTAGCATGTGTCAAGCACTTGAACAGCGTTCAGTCAGAGCCATCACCAAACTCAACTAATTATTACCTAGTTCATACTTTTTGTGATGCGTAAAACACATCACTAATAATTCTAATTTTTAATTAGAAGGATAAATTTAAGCTATATTCTGATTTTTCAATCATGTCACTAAAATAATAAATTTCTATAGGAAAGTTATTGTCCGCAATTTAAAATTTGTATTTTTATATAAAAAACTATCTAAAAATCTTTTTAATTTCTATTTACAATCCTTTATTTTCATATTTTATAATTATATATATAGATTTATATTTATAACTTTTCAAATTTAAATAAACTTACTACTTATAGCAAGATTATTATACCAATATGATTATTTATCACAAACTCCTAAAAAAAAGATTCTTATAAAATTAATGTAAGTCTAATCCATCTTTAATAAAACTAGAAGATAAAACTACAAACACTTGTGCTTGTATTAAAGCAATACCTAATTCTAATCCAGAGAAAGCTACAATAAATCCTAATGGAATTAATCCTAAGAAGAAGAAAATAATACCAGAAGTCATTATATTGTAAGTAAATCCAGCTAATATGTTTAATAACATATGACCTGAAAGGATATTAGCTGCTAATCTTAATCCAAGAGAAACATTACGAGCTAAATAAGATATAAATTCTATTAATACTAATAGTGGTAATAAAGGTAAAGGACAACCAGCTGGAACTAATAAAGAAAAGAATTTTAATCCATAGTTTTGGAATCCTAATATAGTTGCACCTAAAACTATAGTAAAACTAAGAGCAAAAGTTAAAATAAAATGACTTGTAGCTGCAAAACTATATGGTACCAATCCTATTAAATTATTTATTAAAACGAAAATAAATAAAGTATAAATAAATGGGAAATAAATTTGACCACTTTTAGGGTTAATTTGATTTACAACTATACTATGAATTGTTGCGTATAAAGATTCTTGGCTAATAGATCATCTACTACTTCCTAATTTATTATTATTTGTAGTTAAGATACTAAGAGATAATATAAGGATAAGTCCTAGTACTAAGTATAATCCTATATTAGTTAAAGATATATGTAAGTAGTTAAAAATAGGGGCGTCTATACTTAATAGGTCTCTTATTTCAAATTGGTCTAGAGGACTAGTAATTTCTGTATTTAATAAAATATTTGTATTCAAATTGTACATTAAGTACTATTTAATGTAAGCCTTTAAAAATCAGATTGTTTGCATAATATTATAAACTAATATTAATTTCATAATTTAATATTATCAAGATAATTCGTTTCCTAAGTCAGCTAATAATACTGTAAATAAACGAGATATAAATAAATTAATTATTCTAGGTAATATGTATTTTGATAATATGTAATGTACTATTACTATTACAGCAAAACCATATACTACTTCATTCATAAAATAAAAAGGTACTAATTGAGGCATTGTGTTGTGTTTTTTAATTTTTATTGAATACTTTGTATTTATGTTTAATATAAAACTATTTTAATTATAGGTTTTCAACCTTTGGTTCGTATTGAATTAAAAGAATAACGAGAATAAATATATTTATTCTAAATTATCTTAATAAATAATTTTTTAGTATAATGTATTATATAGATTGAAAGCTATAAATTAAATTAACTACAGGATAATGTAAGCTGTCTAAGATTAAAGAAGGGTATATTCCAAGGATAACTGTAAATAAAACAAGAACTAATAATAATGTAAATTCTCTTTTTGTTGTATCAGAAATATTTTCTTCAAAGAATTTAGTGAAAGAACCTCCAAATGTAATTCTATTAAACATATATATAGTATATGCAGCAGAGAACACAATAGAACTAGCGGCGAATAGACCTAATACAGGTAATTTTTCAAACACTCCGTAAAGAGACATAAATTCTCCTATAAAGTTTAATGTTAAAGGAGCACCACAATTTCCTAATGATAAAATAAAGAATAATATAGAGAATAAAGGCATAAGTTGAGCTACACCTCTGTATAAATAAATCATTCTAGTTCCAGATCTGTCATATAATATTCCACCTGCACATATAAATAAACCACTAGATACAAATCCGTGAGCTAAACCTAAAGTTATACTTCCTTCTATACCTTGTATTGTATTACTGAATGCACCTATTAAATATACAGCAGCATGAGAAACAGAACTATAAGCAATTAATTCTTTAACATCTACAGTTCTTAATGTACTAAAACTTGCATATAAAATAGTAATTACACCTATAGTATATACTATAAAAGTAAGATCTAAAGTAGCTTTAGGTAATATAGGTAATATTAATCTAAATATACCGTATAAACTTAATTTTAATACAATACCTGCTAGTATTATACTTCCACCTAAAGGAGATTCAACGTGAGCTTTTAATAATCAATTATTTAAAAATATTGTAGGAGTTTTTACAGCAAAAGCTATAAATACACCACCAAATAATACAAATTGCATTGCATAGTCAAAATTTGTTTTAAATAAGGCATCAAAATCTGTTGTACCCATTATAGAATACATAGTTAAAATAGATAATAATAAGAATAAAGATCCTCATAATGTATATAAGAAAAAATAATAACTAGCTCTAACTTTATTACTTGATCCGAATAAACCAATTAATAAAAATAAAGGGGGTAATATACTTTCAAAAAAAATATAAAATAATAATATATCTAAAACCATAAATACTGCTAGTAATAATGTTTCTAATAATAATATAGTTATTAAATAAAATTTTAAATTTTCTTTTATTGAGTTTCAGTTAGCTAATAATGCGATTGGCATTATTATTGTTGTTAATAAAACAAAATAAATAGAAATTCCATCTACACCTAGATAAATATCAAATGATTGTATATTATAATGTTCTTGTACAAATTGATATTGATTGCTACTTGAATTAAAAAATACATAAACAACAAAAGATAAAATCATATTTACACTAGCTGTAACTAAAGCTATAACTTTTATTTTTGGAGTATTCTCTGCTTCAATTAAAGATGAACCTACAGAATAAGCTTTTAAATTAGATATAATAAATATTCCTATAATAGGAATAATAAGTAAAAGAGATAATAACATTTTTTTTAATATAATTTTGATAAGACATAGTTCACATCATATACTATGATTATATGACGAAGTAGTAATATATTATTTTACAGTATATTACTAATGTTTCTAATAATATAATTAAATTAAAACAATTAATTTAGAATAAAGTTATTAATTTAATTACTATTAATTTATATTATATAGCTATATTTAGTACAAATACATCAAATGAATATAAAGTACAAGGTAATAAAACAATAAATGCAAACATTAATGGTAATAATACTGTTCAACAGAATGACATTAATTGATCAAAACGTATTCTAGGGAATGACGCTCTTACTCATATGAAAACAAATACAAAAATAGCACTTTTTAATCCTATAATAATACCATAGAAAAGACCACTTTCAGCAAAACTAGCTACATAATTTTTTATAGTATAGTATTCTGAAGATACTACTCAATCAATATCGAAAATATATGCTCAAATATTATTTATAGTATTAAATCAGTAAATTAGATCAAATCCAGATAAGTATCCTCCTATGAAAAGAATACTAGTTAAGATACACATTAATAAGATACTACCATATTCAGCTAGGAAAAAGAATACAAACACAACGGCCGCGTGTTCTGTCATGAATCCACTAACTAATTCAGATTCAGCCTCAGCTAAATCAAAAGGAGCTCTATTTGTTTCAGCTATAGTACCTATAAAGAATATTAAGAAAACTGGGAATAATGGTAATAAAAGTCATACTGCTTTTTGTGCTTGTATGTTCATATTTAAATTAAGACTACTAGTAATCATAATTATTAATAAAATAGCTGAACTTAAACAAGTTCGTAACTAATTAATTGTGCTGTACTTCTAAGAGAACCTAAGAATGCATATTTACTATTAGCACTTCATCCTGCTAATAAAATACCATATGTCCCTAATGATGAAACAGCTAACATATATAATATACCAAGTTCCATGTCGTTTAAAACTAAACCAGGCCCGTAAGGTATTACTGCGTAACCTAATAAAGCAAAAACTAGTGTAATAACAGGACCTAAGAAAAATAGAATAGTATTAGCTTGTGTTGGTGCTACATATTCTTTTAAAATTAATTTTAAAGCATCCGCAAAAGCTTGAAGTAGCCCATAATATCCTACGGCATTGGGTCCTAGTCTTCTTTGCATGCTAGCCATTGTTTTTCTTTCAGCTACTGTTACAAAAGCTACAGCTAATAAAGCAGGTAATATAAGTAATATTACTTCTAATATAGATAAAAGAGTAGATGTATAAAACATTTAGTTTAAATTTTTGATTTAATTTATAATTATTTTGAAATAAAGCAAGTAATAAATGTAAAGTGTTACATATAGAAAATACAAAACTTTATAAAAAAACAATATAAAAAAAAGGTAATCCTAATATTAGGTTGTTAATTATAATTTATTTAAAAAGGAATAAAATCCAACTCTCATCCTAGATTCGAACTAGAATCGGAATATTAGAAGTATTCTGCTCTACCATTGAGCTAATGAGAAATTAATTACAATTAATATCAAATGAAATTAAAACAGAGAATATGGGATTCGAACCCATGAAGAATTGCTTCTTAATAAAACTCAAGGTTACCACCATCGTCCACTCGGTCAAATCTCTTATATATTTTAATAATTCTTCCAAGAATCGAACTTGGATCACAATCTTATCAAAATTGCACTCTACCGATTGAGTTAAAGAATCTAATTAGATATAAAAGGTTGACTGAAAAATTATTGTAAAGAATATATACAAAAATATTCTATTCAACTAATAAATAATTTTTTGAAAAAAAACACGATATTATTTTTCTGAGAAAGTATCTAAATATGTATTAGATTTTTTTAAATTAGTAAGAGATTGTCTACTATCTATTTTTAAAGCATTTTTACTTAATTCAAATACAAATCCTACAGTTATAATAAGAGTGAATATAAGTACAATGGCTAAACCATATATACCATTATCATATTCACTAACACCATAAGGATATATAGATATAATTTCTAAATCTAATAATAAATAAACTAAACCAAATATAAAGAACTTTATACCAAATTGTGTTCTATTTTGACCTAAGAAACTATGAAAACCACATTCAAAAATACTATATTTTTCTTGATAAGGGTTATGAGGTGCAAAAACAAAATTAAGAACTAAAAAAAGTATAGCTATTATACACACAAGAATAAAAAAAAAAGTCATACTACTCATTTAATAATTAAATAAAATATGTACCAATATGGTACCCATGCTTAATCATTCTTTATTTATAAATATAAATAATAATATTATTAAAGTAATAACAGAAATAATAAATGCTATAGGGCTAGCTATAACTATATTATCATGTTTAATATTAACTTCTTTAGAACTAGGTTCAATTTTACCAGGTATATTTAAATTTACTAGTAAAGGGTTAATTTTATATGTAGGTGAATAAAAGAAAATTTCTTTTATTATAGTTAAATAATAAACTCCTCCTACAACACTAGTTAAGATAGCAACTAAAGTTATAAATATATATCCTTTATCTAAAGCTGCACTTAATACCATTTGTTTTCCAAAGAATCCTACAAGAGGAGGTATACCCATGAAAGAGAATATTGTAATAGCTAAACTTATAGATAATAAAGGGTTTATATAAAAGTAACCTCGTAATTGACTAACTAATTGTAAAGGAGAATTATTTTTATCTAAAAGTTCTTTATGTTCTTTATTATCACTTACATAACGATAGAAAGAAAATCCTATAGCTATTAATATAACAAAAGCATTTAAGTTACTTATAGAATATTGTGTTAAATAAAATATAAATGCTTGAGTAGATTCTATACTTGATATTCCTAAAGCTAATAACATATAACCTACATGAGAAATAGTACTATAAGCAAATAATCTTTTAATTCTAAATTGTGTTAAACCAACAACTGTTCCAATAATAAGTGAAAATAATGAACTTATTATTAAACTAAAAGTTCAATTTAGATCAGAAAAACTATTACTTGTATAATAAACTAATTCTAATAAGAAAATTAATATAGAAATTTTCGCAACTATAGCTACAAATGTTGTAACTATAGTAGGTATAGCGTCATAAACATCAGGAGATCAAAAATGGAATGGAGCAGCACCTATTTTAAATAAGAATCCTATACTAAATACTAATAAAGAAAAATTAATATAATAAGGTTTATATCAATAAGTCATATCACTAAAATCACTTATACTGTTAATTATATATAAACCATCTAAGTTTGTAGTACCAGAATTAGCATATAATAAAGCTGTACCTAATAAAATAAAACATGAACTTAATCCACCTAATAAAAAGTAGATTAAACCTCCAGTAGTAGATGACTCAGAATTTCTATATATTGTACTTACAATATATAAACCATAACTTTGTAATTCTATAGAAAGGAAAATAGACACCAAATCATTAGTTGACATTAAGAAAACTCCACCTAAATTAACAAATAATAATATTAATGGATATTCTATAATTTTTAAATGTTCTCCCATTTTATTTATAATTTTAGTTCTATAATAAACAAGTTTAGAATTTAATAAATCTGATAAAGATGAATACTCAGGGATTCAAACTTTTCTAGGATGAAAACTAGTTAATTGTAAAATTAATATAGTAATAAAAAAAATAAATATATGGAAAATTTGTGTAATATTAGTTATATGAAGTAAACCTCCATGTAACCCTATACCTTTACTTACAATAGATAAACTCACCATATCTTGTAAAATACAGTAAGTTAAAGCTAAAATAGCTACTCTATTGAATAGTATTGATACATCTCGTCTTAAAGTAACGGCATTGGAAAGTAATATAAATAAAATTGAAACTACTATCATTTTGAACCAGGAGAGAAATTTGAATTCTCATTCTTAACGCATGAAATTAAAGTTTTAACCACTTAAACTATCCGGGTTTGAGGGGTGAATACCCTGGCTCGAACAGGGAACAGACTGTACCACAAACAGTTGATCTACCGATTGATCTATATCCACCTTAAAATTATGTTGAAGTGATTCGAACACTTAATAGTAAATATCAAAAATTTATGACTTACCCATTAGTCCACAACATAGTAAGGTGAACCCGACTTGAACGGATATGATTTGAAATCAAATAGTCCTAAACTATTCATGTCTACCAATTTCATCATCACCCTTTTTTGCTCGTGATAAGACTTGAACTTACAACCCAAATAGCTTCAATATTTTGCTCGACCAATTGAGCTTCACGAGCTTGTTGTGGAGTGACCAGGAATCGAACCTGGGAATATAATACGCAAAATTATCATTTTACCAACTAAATTATCGCCCCTTATCCGAAGAAAGACTTGAACTTTCACGAAATTTCATCAGTATTGTTTAAGAATACCCTGTCTACCGATTCCAGCACTCGGATTTAAGGCTAAAGTGAGTTGAACACTTATGAGTACTGTCATGAGCAGTACACTTTACCAATTAAGCTATAGCCTCTTTATGCGGATAAAGGATTTGCACCTCTGACTTTTGGTCATGAGCCAAATATGTTACTATTACATCAACCCACAAATAGAAATTAGACTAGGCGGGGTTTGAACCCGCGTATGTAGCATTGAAAGAGCTATGTCTTAACCACTTGACTACTAATCCTATAAAAGCCTGATGCAAGTATCGCACTTACTTCTATTGATTACAAAACAATTATAATACTTTTATACTAATCAAGCAAATTTTTAATGTAAGATATATTAATAAATAGTTATTTTTTTAATTAGTACTTTTCGTCTCAAAATCTCTAGATTCTTACAACAAAAGCCTATTGCAAAAAATATTATATTGAAAACAATATAATAATAATCTTAATACTAAGATTTTTATGCTGTAATATTATATTACGATTATATATTAGAAATATCTTAAGGTAAGCTTCGTGCCTATATGCTTTCAGCACTTATCTTTAACTAACTTAGCTTTCCTGCCATGCTTATAATATGTATTTACTTAAGTGAGAGTAACATCCCTTGTAAAATAGCTTTTACAAAATATTAATATTGGGCATATAAACAACAGGTAAACCATAGATTAACAATTAATAATACTTGACTTTTTTAGAGTTAAGTTTTCCTGTTCCTTTCGTACAAAGGTTAATCCTTATTTTATTCCAATTCCCTCTAGAAGATAGAAACCATACTGTCTCACGACGTATTTAACCCAGCTCGTGTAACTTTTTAATCGACGAACAGTCGTACCCTACATAGTTGCTGCGTCCATGAGGATAAGTTAAGCCGACATCGAGGTGCCAAACCGCGCACTCATTTTGTACACTCTTGCGCAAATTAGCCTGTTCTACATGTTATCATAAAAAAACTTTTTTTTATTTCCATTTTTCACAAAATGGTTCAGACTATGTCTTCATTTTTATTTTTATACTTTATTTATAATAGATTGATTATAAATATACTTATTTTCCACTTACTCAACCTCTTATTGCAAAGGCTCCTGCACTACGTTTAGAATTACTTATTGAATAACTTATATTTGGTTTATCATAACCTCTATATGTTACTGTTGGCAATCCTTTATAAGAAGCCTCTATATTTTTTAATCCTCCTTTTCATCCTAATTTTATTTGAGAACGATCTGCTCTACCTGGTCTACTTAATCTACCTTTAGCTTTTAATCTTACTCCTTCTAAATTTTTATATTTTATAGAATTAAAAATTATATTAGAAATATTATTATAATCTTGCTTATTTGATACATTATTTATATTACCGTTTGAAACAAAAGATTTTGAAGAATAGTTAGTTATTTCTTTTAATAATTCATTTAAAGAACAGTTTTCGTCTATATTTAAATTATTTTTATTTAATATAGAAATTAAACTTGAATTTTTATATTTATTTTCTAGTAATGAAGTACTACTAGTTTTAATTCAACCACTTTTTTCTTGTACTCTATTTGTTTTTGGTAGTTTGAAGTGTTGTAAAACATTTTTAATTAAAGATACAATATTTGTTTTTTCTCTTCTTATTTTTAAAGTTAACATTTCAGTAAGTATATCTGTATTAAGTGTAACAGATTTTTGATTTATTATATTAAATTCTATATTATTGTTATATAATTTAGATAAAATAGTATTTAATTTACCTAAGAAAACATTGTTTTCAAACTTAAATTTATTAAGATGGTAATTATATTGATATCTTCTTAAAGAATCTAATTTATTATAATATCTAAATTTCATAGCTCTAGTTAAATATAGTTTTAAATATAAATTATATCAACTTAAAGATTCACTTAATAATTTATACTTTAATATAAAAAGTTTTTTTTTATTTTCTAAATCATTAAATTTTACTAATAAATTATTATTATTAAAAGCAGTATGCTTTTGTTTCATAAATAAATTTATCGTTTTAATTTTTTTATTTAATTTACGTGTTCAATAACTTAATATTTTAAAATCAAAAAATCTACATAGATTTCTATAATTTTTTTGTAAAATATTTTTACCTATATTTAAAGTATACAACGTTACTATTATTTTAGAATTTGTATGTTTTGTTTCTATGTTACTTACATATATTCTTCTTAAAAATTCACGTTGTTTTTTACGACTTATAAATCTAGAATCTAAAAATTTATGGTCTTTAAAAAACAAATTAAAATAACCTTTAATTATTTCATTTGCATTACTATTATATACAGGTAAATTTTTCATATCGTGTTTAGAATAAGAATATACCGTATTTTTTCATTCTTTTGAAACAGGAGGTAAATATCTTACTTCTCCTAAATCATTAGATCTTGGTTTAAAAGGTATAGATTTAAATTTATTATTTAAATTAGTATTAAAAAGATTAAGATTTGTATTTTTTTTCATAAAAAAAATAGTTTAAATTTACTTTTATTTTTTTTTAATAAGTATGTATAATAAAAATGTTGGGTGTTAAAAAGGATTATTGTTAGCATAACTCACCTTATAGTCGTTGAACGATTTTATCTTTTTAATTTTATGCTAAGATAAATTTCGCTTCAAATTTCCTTATTTCCAAAGTAATTCTGGAAATTAACCCATTAATTTCCCCAATAATTAATCCATTATGAAGGACAAACATCCCCTAGCGTAGCTTTTCCAATAATCCAAGATCTTTCCTTGTTGCATCTTGTGATCCTATGCCTGCTTACGCAACTGTAAGATTTGTTGTTAATCAAACAGTAAGGCACGATTTAGCCGTTGAGCTTTGTAAGTAGCACTCATTATTATTTTTATTTAAATAACTAATTCAAAAAAGACTTTTTGTACTTTTTTCTTTTCTACTCCTATTTTCTCTATAGGGAAAAACGTACCTTAATAAAATTGCTTATCTTTATTTATATGTACCAATAAAGGTACTTTTCTATAAATAAGTATAGAAGATTGAATATAGAAAGTGAATAACACGAAT